AAAATACCAATTCAAATTGAAAATAATGTTACTGCACGGACGGAGGTTATAAATTTTTTCATTTTCATCGATTAAATAATATTTAAATTTAATTACTTGAAAAGTCTCTTTTAAATTGTCAAGTTGGAAATAGTTATTTACCAAGATCTGATTATGAGTTATTAAATGGTAAAATGAATAAACATTCGCAATTAGAAAGGCTGTTCCTAAAGGCCCCGGCGAATTCTTAATTGGAATTACAGGATCTTTTGTAATTTGAATTGATTCTTTTATCACATTGTGATATTTTACATCGTTGAATGGACCCATTCGAAAACAATTGGATGATGACAAAATTATCAACGATTGGAATCCCTTATTTCTATTCAACAACGTATGAATAGTTCTTTGATTTTGATTAAGGGGTTGTTGAATTCTTACTTTGGAATAAATGGAAGAAAACGGATTTATATTGGTGCAATCAGATCCATTACCCGGGAGCAATCCTGAGCCCGGTGGGTCATTCCTTTTTCCGATATATGAAATAGCGGATTTCAGCAAGTCGATTCTTAGGAAATGTCGAATCAAACCATTTGCCCTTATTTCAACAAAAGAAACACGAGCTTCTTGACTAGAAGAACTTTTTTTATCTTGGTCCCAATTCAATACTAAACAAGTCCGAACTAATTGAATATTTGTATCAGAAATTCCCCGAATTGGTTTACCATTTCCATAAAGGATATAATTGACAACTCGAAGTTTCACATTATCCCTTTCCTGCAACAGATCCGGGGGGAAAAGTCTTCCTAAAGTTATACCGTCCGTTATTTCATATGTGACGACAGGACGAACCAAAACAAAATACTTTTTCTTACTAGGTGTGATCCGTTGAACATAGATCCAATTTTTCCATTTTTTGGATTCCTTGTAATTTTGTTTTCCTGCTCCCGGTGGTATCAAAACGCCACTATGTCGGGATATCTTATCTATCTCTCCAGGAAAATGGATATCTCCAGAAAATATTTTAAGTTCAATTCTTTTTTTTTTTCTCTCCACTCGGACCAACCCGCCTACCCGGCTTCTTATATTTAAAGTAATTTGTGTATCCGCCCCAATGATACTATTGTTCTGTACCATTATGGAAGAAGATCCGGCTAATATATGCACCTCCTCGGGAATGAAAAAAAAACGATCTACTTTCATTTGGTATTTTGGCCTAAATTCCTTACCTCCTCGATACTCAATCAAATCCTCTTTTTTGACGATTGAATGCATTTCTAGAGTCCCATATTTAGTAATGCCCGAACTCTTTCTTCTGTATCGAGGATCGTCCAAATAAGCAAGAATACTATTTCTACGGAAAATGCCATTGATGGGGATTTCAATCAAGATATCCGAGGGAGGTGTTAATTCGTTCTCGCGTTTTTGAATCGATTGGAGTGGAATGATGAATCTATTTCTTCGCCTCTTTGAGAATAAATCAAAATTCTGGTAGAGAATGGTCGGATCTACGAGATTACAACGACCGGTACTTATAATTCGACTAAGGTTTGAATAATCAGGAATCCTATCTTCTTTTTTATCCGAAAAATGCGAAGTAAAGAATTTTCCTCTCGACGGATCATTCGTTCCTGAGAGGTTAGAAGTAGATTTTCTCTTGACAGAACGAGAATGCGCACTCATTTGATCTTGATCCTTGTGGATCGAAAGTGAAACTAGACTGGATCTGCGCGGCTCTCCTAATAATATCCATAAATGACTTGTTTTTGGTAATAGATGAACATTTCCATATGTAAATTCGGGTGCATGATACACATCGGTGCTCCAGTGCATTTCTCCGTCTGAGTCAGAATAAATATGTTTTCGAACTTTCTCTTTAAAATTCAAAGTAGATGTTCCTGCGCGAATCTCAGCAATCACTTGTTCTGATTCTACATATTGATCGTTTTGAACTAAAAGAAAACTTTGGGGTGGAATATTTACATTATGTCGAATATCTTCACTTTCAATAGTTACATACAAGTTTATGGAACAGAGAAAGGCGGGATGTCCATGGCGTGTACGTGTCGGATGAACTAAATTCTCCTTGAATTTGATTTTTCCATTAGAAGGGGCTCGCACATGTTCCGCAGTACCCCCCGTGAATACTCCGCCGGTATGAAAAGTTCTTAATGTTAATTGAGTACCCGGTTCTCCAATCGATTGGCCTGCAATAATACCTACAGCTTCTCCCAATTCAACCAGGTCGCCATGAGTAGGACTCCGTCCATAACATAATCGACAGATCCAAGATGCACTCCTACAAGTAAAGGGGGTTCGAATAGCTATTGGTTGTGCTCGAAAGGTTATGAATCGATTTACAAGTCCAATCCCAATGTCTTGATTTCTAGTGGCAATACAGCGCGTGCCCATATATATATCATCGGCTAGTACACGACCAATCAATGTTTGGATAAAAATCCTTTCTGGCACCATACCATTCCCAGGACTCACAGAAATACCACGGACGGTGCCACAATCT